CACAAATAGACGCGTTACGAGTTCCATACAGATTACTTTTCAAGACAATTTCTTTCAAATTCATTAAAATTTCATGTACGGATTCTTGAATACCTACTATGGTAGAATATTCATGTGGTATTTTCTCAGATTTTGCGCGTGTGATACATGTACCTTCTATTTCTCCGAGCAAAGCTCTTCGCATTGCAATGCCTATTGTATCGGCTTGACCTTTCATAAGTGGGGCCAGAATAAAGCGTCCATAATAAAGACGCTTACTGTCTGCTCTTGATTCAACACACTTCCACTGTAGTGTCCGAGTAGATACTGTTACTTTCTCTCGAACCATAGTATATTATTTGATCAAATCATTGAATTATTTATTTCTCTTGAAATCTCTTCAATGTTTATTTTTACACACGTCTTTTTTTAGGAGGCCTACAGCCATTATGTGGCATAGGAGTTACATCCCGTATGAAACTTAATAGTATACCACTTCTACGAATAGCTCTTAATGCCGCATCTCTTCCGAGACCCGGGCCTTTTATCATAACTTCTGCTCGTTGCATACCTTGATCCACTACTGTCCGAATAGCATTTCCTGCTGCGGTTTGAGCGGCAAATGGTGTACCCCTTCTTGTACCCTTGAATCCACAAGCCCCGGCAGAGGACCAAGAAATTACTCGACCCCGTACATCTGTAACAGTCACAATGGTATTGTTGAAACTTGCTTGAACATGAATAACTCCCTTGGGGATTCTACGTGTATTCTTACGTGAACCAATACGTCTATTTCTACGCGAACCAATTTTTGGTATAGGTTTTGCCATATTTTATCATCTCATAAATATAAGTCAGAGATATATGGATATATCCATTTCATGTCAAAACAGATCCTTATTCTTTTTTTTTTTTTTTACTTATTTATTTTATTTATTTATTTGTACATCTGTACATCGGGTCCTTTAGATTTCGAGAGTCTTTTTGTTTTAGAAAGATTATCCTTGTCTTTGTTTATGTCTCGGGTTAGAACAAATTACTATAATTCGTCCCCGCCTACGGATCAATCGACATTTTTCACAAATTTTACGAACGGAGGCCCTTATTTTCATATTTGTCATTCCTCTTTTTAATTCCGAATCTACTTATTGGAAGAAAATAAGTTTCTTGAAATTTTTAATTTCGAATTGTATCCTCACGAAAGAATGTTGAAATTGAAAAAACCGCCGAATCATTCAAGTCTTTGCTTTGGAGTCTCTAAATTATACGCCCTTTGGTTGAATCATAAGGACTTACCTCAATTTTTAGTCTATTTCCTGGTAGTATACGTATAAAACTAGATGAAATCCTTTACGAAGCAAAAACCAGAATCATTTTTTTGTTATCTAAACGAATCCGGAAGATACATACCATCGGTAAGTTGTTCAGTAATTAAACCCTCATGAATCCATTTTTGTTGTTTCATTCCAGGTAAAACCGCTTTGGAGTATCAACTAATGTAAGAGGGATAATATTATAAACTTGTCCTTTCTCTTTTTTCACAAATATGACCGTGTCGGCTATTAGAAAGATTACCATATATAACACAAAACTTCTCCGCCGATTCCTTCTAGTCGAGCCTTTCGGTCTGTCATTATACCTCGAGAAGTAGAAAGAATTACAACCCCCATTCCGCCTAAAATTCTAGGAATTCGTTGATAGTTAGAATATATTCGTAGACCGGGTCGACTGATCCGTTTTAAATTTAAAACAGTTCTATATGGTCCTTTCCTATTTCTTCTATGTCGTAGGGTTAAAACCAAAAAATATTTGTTGCTTTCTTGATGTTTTCTCACGTTTTCAATAAAACCTTCTTGTAAAAGGATTTTAACAATATTTTCAGTGATGTTAGTAGATGGTATTCGAACTGTTCTTTTTTTATTCATGTCAGCATTTCGTATAGAGGTTATTATGTCAGCAATAGTGTCTTTACTCATGATAAACTAAGATTTTTGTTTCCCCCGAATTTTGATATAATCAACATGCTCTTTTTCTTTTTTTCTGAATTTTTTAATATTTATGAATTATTAAAGATATATACGTGATAGATAAACAATTTACTAATTAATTAAAACTAATTAATTAAATAAATTGAATCAATTTCATTCAAATACTATATTAAGGTCTTCCCCTATAATACTTCAGGTGCTAATGAAACTATTTTAGTGAAATTTAACTGTCTTAATTCCCGGGCGATCGCGCCGAAAATTCGGGTTCCTTTTGGATTTCCTTCTTGATCAATAACAACCGCAGCGTTGTCATCATATCGTATTATCATACCGTTGTCGCGTTTGAGTTCTTTACAAGTACGTACAATGACAGCTCGGACCACTTCCGATCTTTCTAGAGGTGTATTTGGTACTGCTTCCTTGATTACAGCAACAATAATGTCACCAATATGAGCATATCGTCGATTACTAGCTCCTATGATTCGAATACACATCAATTCTCGGGCCCCGCTGTTATCCGCTACATTCAAATGGGTTTGAGGTTGAATCATATCATTTTTTTTTTTTTTTTTTTTATCGGTTTTTTCTTTTTCAATGCAAAGCAAAGGTATAAATAAAAAAAAGAAATATTATTTGTTCAAAACAAAAAAAGAAACCTGCAATTGTTTTTTTTTCATCCCAAAAACCCCTTTCGTTTGTTTCTATATTCCTATCCAGAAAGAATGAATTGAGTTCGTATAGGCATTTTAGATGCCGCTATTGAAATAGCCCTTCTAGCTATATTTTCTGCTACTCCGCTCATTTCATAAAGTATTCTACCGGGTTTAACGACAGCTACCCAATATTCGGGAGATCCTTTCCCCGAACCCATACGTGTTTCTGTAGGTCTTACTGTAACAGGTTTGTCTGGAAATATGCGTACCCATATTTTTCCACCGCGGCGTGCATTTCGTGTCATTGCTCGCCGCCCTGCTTCTATTTGTCTAGATGTGATCCAAGCGGGTTCAAGCGCTTGAAGAGCATATCTACCGAAGCAAATACGATTACCTCGATAAGATATTCCTTTCATTCTTCCTCTGTGTTGTTTACGAAATCTGGTTCTTTTGGGGTTATAGTTGATGGTTGTTTAGCAATTCCATCCATCTCTACTACAGAACCGGACACGAGAGTTTCTTCTCATCCAGCTCCTCGCGAATTAAACAATTAAAAATAATTAAACAAAAAAAATACACGGTTAATAATATATGGAATCGTGGGATTCTTTGAAATTTGATCTAATCGATTAGAAATTAGAAATTTTTTGTGTTTTAATATATAATTTAACACGTATTCTATTTATAGATAATGTCGTTTTGGTAGAACGCTATAATGAATCTTTATTTTGTTTTTCCTTTTATTTCGAATCGACTAAAATTTAGAAATAAAAAAAAAAATTCGCGGGCGAATATTTACTCTTTCAACATTCAGTTGTAAGATTAGTCTATGACATGACCTCTCAGAATAAATGAATAGGTTTCTGGTTCGTTCCGCCATCCTACTCAATGAATCATTAGGATTCGTTTTCAATAGAATCTTATGCATTCACAGGTTCTGTCGTTCCCACCACTTCTCGATTAATGATTAGGTCTGAATTTTACAACGGAGCCTCCAATTAAATTTATTCTTGAGTCAACCTTCTCAGTCTTTATTGGCTCGGGGCTCTTGATTTTTTGTTCTATGCACGGATTTGTCTAATTATGGATCAATCAGTATTGATGCTTTATTACATTCCCTTTATATGAGATGACTCATAGACCTTACATATTAGAATTATATATCATTAATATTCTTTTTCTATCTTTCTCTCACCCTTCCATTTATCTGTATACTTTATATTGCTTTACAACCCATAATCAGATTGTTTTTTTTTTTTTTGTTTATGTAAAAAAGATTTCAGTTGCTACAATGATATGACTTATATATCATATCTTGACTGGTTCTTTCTATCCAGATAACACGAAGTGATGAGTTGGTTATTAGTTCTATAGTTATCAGTTTGTACTATGGGCTGTCCATTTTTTTGAATCCCAACCCTAAAAAAACCAACGAGTCACACACTAAGCATAGCAATTATATCAAATGATTAATCGAATTTTTATTCAACCTTATAGAATTGTTCTTTTTTTTTTTTATTATTTACCAGAAAAAGAATGAAAGAGTTTGCCATTTTTTGTTTTATCACCAGATATAACTAAATATAAGTCAAGTAAGTTCTTATTATTCCTCGTCTACAAATATCCAAATTTTGATGCCTAATACCCCATAGATAGTTCGAACTGCATAGGAACAATAATCAATTTTAGCTCGAATGGTTTGTAGAGGAACTCTACCTTCTCGGATCCATTCAACACGTGCAATTTCTTTTCCGTCGATACGCCCTGCAATTTGTACTTGAATCCCTTTTGTACCTGCCTGTTCAGTTAATTCAATAGCTTTTTTCATTGCTTTGCGAAATGAAACTCTATTCTTTAATTGTCCGGCTATAAATTCTGCAAGAATATTGGGGTGCCCGTAAGGATTTGCAATTCTTGTAATAGCAATGTTGAGTTTTCGGTTTACACAATTGAGTTCTTTTTGTACATGCGTCTGTAATTCTTCGATTCTTCGAGTCCTGTCTTCTATTAATAACTTGGGGAATCCCATATAGATTATGACCTGAATCAAATCGATTCTTTTTTGAATCTCTATACGTGCAATTCCCTCTACATTAGAGGATATTTTCATATTATTTTGCACATAATTTTTGATACAATCTCGTATTTTTTGATCTTCTTGTAGATCCTTTGAATAATTTTTTGGTTGTGCAAACCAAAGAGAATGATGACCTTGGGTTGCACCAAGTCTGAAACCAAGTGGATTTATTTTTTGTCCCATAATCCCCCACTACTATATATATCGTGAAACGTGACATCTGTTTGTATTTTTTTTTTATTCATTCGATTTTTTTTAAGCATAACATAATATAGCGTATTTGTATTTTTTATAATATAAAAT